TAATATAGGGAAGGAATAATAAATATAAATATAATCTAATTATATTAAATATTTAATTAAATATAAATATATATATATTATATAATAATAAATACTTATATATTATATAATAATAAATCTACCCTCAAGTAAATAAGAGGGTAGATTTAATTATATTTAATTAAATATTTAATATATATATATAAATATATTAAAAAGAAATAAATAAACTTATAATTATATATTTCTTTTTAAAGTATTTAATTAAACTATTATTAGGTATTAAATATTTAATATCTATATATAAATATATTAAAAAGAAATAAATAAACTTATAATTATATATTTCTTTTTAAAGTATTTAATTAAACTATTATTAGGTATTAAATATTTAATATCTATATATAAATATATTAAAAAGAAATAAATAAACTTATAATTATATATTTCTTTCTAAAGTATTTAATTAAACTATTATTAGGTATTAAATATTTAATATCTATATATAAATATATTAAAAAGAAATAAATAAACTTATAATTATATATTTCTTTCTAAAGTATTTAATTAAACTATTATTAGGTATTAAATATTTAATATCTATATATAAATATATTAAAAAGAAATAAATAAACTTATAATTATATATTTCTTTCTAAAGTATTTAATTAAACTATTATTAGGTATTAAATATTTAATATCTATATATAAATATATTAAAAAGAAATAAATAAACTTATAATTATATATTTCTTTCTGAAGTATTTAATTAAACTATTATTAGGTATTAAATATTTAATATATAAACATAATTCTTAAATAAAAAATAAAAAGCATAATCTCCTTTAAAACTTTATAAAATCATAAAATTTAAAAATTAAATTAATTCATTAAATATATTTTCAAATAATATAAAATATACCTTCAAAAAAAATATATTTTACAATGGAATCAATCTTTTTTTTCAAGAAAAAAAAAAAAAGATTGAAATACTAATAAAAATAATACATATATTCTATATCAACTGTTTTCTATTTTTTAATAATCTAATTAAATAAAATCCTTCCCCAATGAGGATCACTTAAAAAGTTACGATTAATATTAGTTTCGGTGTGTGAAAACTCGAACATAGAAGTCTATATTTTTATCTTCAAAAATTTTAATAGTTTTATTAGTTCTAAAAAATTAATTATTTGTAATGATTATATGAATTTATTTAAAATTTAATATTTCAGTAATAAGTTTTTTAATTTTATTTAATTTTTATTAAGCTATATATTAATTTTGGAAATAAATTGTGCCAGCATTCGCGGTTACACAATTCAAAAAAATTAATTTTGTTAGTTTTAATTTTAAGTTTATACGAATATAATTTTATTTTATTTAGGTGGAATTTTTAATTTTATTTATTTTCTTATATTTAATTGTTAATAAATCTTTATTTAAAATTAGGATTAGATACCCTATTATTAATTGATTTAATATTTTTATACTATAACATTAATAGTTTATTTTCTATCAAATTTAAATAATTTGGCGGTAACTTATTATTAGGGGAACCTGTACTTTAATTGATAAACCACGATATATTTTACTTTAATTATTATATTTGTATATCTCTATATTTGGGGTATTTTTACAGAAATACCTTTTTTCTGTTTAAGTTTCATATTAGGTCAAGGTGCAGTTATTATTAAAGTAAATATGGGTTACTTTAATTTTAAATAATTTGGATAGTTATTTTTTATTTAAGTTGAAATAGGATTTAATAGTAATTTAAAGCTATTTCTTTATTTGAATTTAAATTTAAGTTATGCACATATTGCCCGTCGCTCTCATTTAAATTGGGATAAGTCGTAACAAAGTAATTGTACTGGAAAGTGTAATTAGATTACAGAATGTAGCTTATTTATTAAAGTTATTTATTTACATTAAATAGAAAATTGTCTCCATATTCTTTCTGATTAAAATCTATTTATTTATTTATTCTATTTTTATTTTATTTAATATTTTAATTAATTTGTTTAAATTTTTGTTTAATATATATATTATAAATTAATTTTTAAAGGTTTGTACCTTTTGTATTAGGGTAAATTTATTAATTAAATTATTTTATTTTCCCGAATTTGAGTTATTTAAATAAGTTTAATTTTATTTGTTTTAAAAAATTTTTAAAATCTTATTTTTGTAATTAAAAGTTATTCGTTTTCAATTTATATCTGGTTATTTTAGATTAAATTTAATTTTAAATTATTTAATTTTTTAATATTATTTTTTTAATTTTACTTTGTAAGGGATAATCTTTATATTTTTATATAACTTATATTTTTATATTTCAATTAACTTTTAAATTTTGTATTTAGTTTTTAATAAATTTGTTTATTTTTATTTGATTTTTTTTAGTTTATATTATTATAGAATATATTTAAATAATTTTACTGTAATTTTAATAATGATTTAATTAGTAGGATTTTTATATATTTATATTGAATTCAACATATATTATTCTCAACTGTTTATCAAAAACATTTCTTTTAGTTTTAATTAAAAGTAAGTTCTGCTCTATGACAATTTAAATGGCTGCAGTATTTTAACTGTACAAAGGTAGCATAATAATTAGTCTTTTAATTAAGGGCTTGTATGAATGAATAAATGAGGGATTAGTTTTAATGATTTATATTATTTAAATTTAATTTTTTGGTAAAAAAGCTAATAATCTATTTGGGACGAAAAGACCCTACAGAACTATTTTTAAAATTAGTTTATTTAAATTTAATTTATTTTAATTTTCTTTTTTAAATTTTATTGGGGTGATAATTAAATTTAAGCTTTATTTTTATTTTTCTTTAATTTAAGATTAAATAATTGATTCATATTGATTGGTTTAAGAAAAAGTTACCTTAGGGATAACAGCGTAATTTTAATGGAAAGTTCTTATTTATATTGAAGTTTGCGACCTCGATGTTGAATTAAGATTAATTTTAGGGGCAGTACCTTAGATTTCGAGTCTGTTCGACTCTTAAATTCTTACATGATTTGAGTTCAAATCGGTGTGAGCCAGATTGGTTTCTATCTTAATACTATTAATTTACTTTAGTACGAAAGGACCAGGTAAATAATTATTTTAAATTTATTTATTTATAAAATTAATTAAATTGGCAGAATTTATGCATTAAATTTAGAATTTACTTAAGTAATTAATATTACATTTAATAATTTTTTTGTTAACCTCACTATTTATACTAATTTTGGTTATAGTTTCAGTTGGATTTTTTACTTTGCTTGAACGTAAAATTATAGGGTATATACATAATCGCAAGGGACCTACTAAGGTCGGTATTTTTGGTATTTTCCAACCATTTAGTGATGGTGCAAAATTATTTCTTAAAGAACAAATCTTTCCAATGAATTCTAATTTTTTTGTTTATTACATTTGTCCAGTGTTTAATTTAATTCAGTCTTTATTTATTTGGTCACTTTTTCCCTTTTATATAAATTGTATTGATTTTAATTACGGCTTTTTATTTTTTTTATGTTGTTCTAGTATTAGAGTTTATGGGTTAATTATTTGTGGTTGATCTTCGAATAGTATTTATTCCCTGTTAGGTTGTATTCGTAGAGTTTCTCAGGCTATTTCCTATGAAGTTTCATTATCTTTAATTTTATTATGTTATTTCTTTTTATGTGATAGTTATAGTTTAATTAATTTTAATTTTATTCAAAATTTTAATTGATTTATTTTATTTTCCTTTCCAATATTTTTTTGCTGGCTTTCTTGTTGTTTAGCTGAAACTAATCGTACTCCTTTTGATTTTTCAGAGGGTGAAAGAGAATTAGTGTCAGGCTTTAATGTTGAATATGGTAGTGGGGGATTTGCCTTACTTTTTATTTCTGAATATGCTAGTATTATTTTTATTAGAATAATTACTTGTTTAATTTTTTTAGGAGGTAATTTTTATTCATTCTCTTTTTTCTTAAAAATTATATTTATTTGTTTTTTTTTTGTTTGGATTCGTTGTACTTTACCCCGTTATCGTTATGATAAACTCATATATATAGCTTGAAAATGTTATTTACCTATATCTTTAAACTATATTATAATATTTTTACTAATTAAGTTTATAGTTTTTTATCATTTTTTTTTGCTAAGTTATTAAATATTAATCTTTCTTTTACTTTCAAAGTAATTGCTTTAATTTAAGCTAAATAACTATTTGATTAACTTATCTCATTGCTTAGCTATGATAGGGTCAGAAATGAAGTATAAAAAATATAAAACAGTTAAAACTATACCAATATCTGTATAAGGGGGTTCCACAGGTCGAGCCCCAATTCATGTTAATAATACTACAATAGCTAAAAAAAATCATATGTTAATTTGTGATATTGGATAGAATCTAATCCCTTTAAACTTTATATTTATTGTAAATGGGGGTACAGCTAAAATTAAAATAGAACAAAATAATGCTATAACACCCCCTAATTTATTAGGAATTGAACGTAAAATTGCATATGCAAATAAAAAATATCATTCAGGTTGAATATGAATTGGTGTAACCATAGGGTTAGCATTAATAAAATTGTCAGGATCTGATAATATAAAAGGTTCTCTTAAATTTAATATTAATAGTAATGTAAATGTAATCACAATCCCTAAAAGATCTTTAATAGAAAAATAAGGGTGGAATGGAATTTTATCAATGTTTGAATTGATACCTAGAGGGTTATTAGAACCTGTAATATGTAAAAAAAAAATATGAATGATTACTATTATAACAATAATAAATGGTAATATAAAATGTAATCTAAAAAATCGAGACAAGGTGGCATTATCTACTGAGAAACCCCCTCAAATTCAATTTACTAGTATCCCCCCAATATAAGGGAATGCTGATAATAAGTTAGTAATTACAGTAGCCCCTCAAAAAGATATTTGACCTCAGGGTAATACATAACCTAAAAATGCTGTAGCCATAGTTATTAATATAATAATAATACCTACTATTCATGTTTTAATATATTTGTATGAACCATAATATAACCCTCGTCCAGTATGAATATATAAACAAATGAAAAATAAAGATGCCCCGTTTGAATGGAGTGACCGAATTAATCATCCATAATTTACATCACGTATAATATGTCTAATTCTATTGAATGCTGACTCAATACTTGCAGTGTAATGTATTGATAAAAAAATACCAGTAATTAATTGTATTCCAAGGCAAAACCCTAAAATAACCCCGAAGTTTCATCAAGATGAAATATTAATTGGGGCAGGTAAATCAACAACTGAATGATTTATAATTCTAAATAATGGATTTATTTTTCGTAACGGTTTGTTCATAGTTTATTTTTTAAATGATCGTAATGGGCCCTCATGGTGTTTAACTAATTTAGATACTGAAATTATAGTAATTAATAAATATAAAACTAATATAATTGTTATGAACATTGATTTAGAGTTGTAAATTTTAATTAAAGATAAATCAATATTTGTTGAGAAATTAATTTCTTGTTTTTCCTTAATTTGATTTTCAAGAATTATTTCATCTACAATTATTAATCTAATTAATAATACGATTATTAAATTAATCTTAATTTTAAACTTTTCATTTGAGGCAATTCTGCTTATATAAGTGAAAATAATTACTAACCCCCCAATTATTATTAAAAAAGTAATTATTGCAAATCAAGATGAGATTAATATTTTATTTATTAATAAAATTATTATAAGTGTTTGAAATAAAAGTAAAAACCCTATAGATATAGGGTTCTTTATAAAAGGTGCTACTGATCTAATAATTATTATAATTTTTATAATTAAAATTTTAATGTCAGCATGTAGTTTAGTAGAATATAAACTTTGGGTGTTTAAGGTGTGTTATTAATACTTTGCTGAAGCTTTAAGAAAATCTCTTCAATGTTGATTTACAAAATCAATATTTTTATTAAATTATTAAAACATATGAGATTTTATTTTTCACTATATATTTTTACCTCTAGAATTTTATCCTTAATAATTATTCGAAAACATATTTTATTGTGTCTTATTAGATTAGAATTAATTGTTTTAAGACTTTTACTTCAAATTTTATTTTATTGTTTAATATTCAATTATTCTTTTTACATATATTTATTTATGATAACTTTTTATGTTTGTGAAGGAGTTTTAGGTTTAAGTGTTTTAGTGTATATAATTCGCTCTCATGGAAATGATTATATTAATTCCTTATTAACATGATAATAATTTGTTTATTTTTAATTTTTATAATCCCCCTTACTCTTATTAATTTAACTAGCTGCTGGTATTTATATCAAATAAGATTAATTTTAGTAATATTAATTTTTACTATAAATTATATTAATAGTTATTTTTGTTTAATTTCTTACTTTTTAGCTGTGGATTATTTTTCTTATGGGTTAATTATTTTAAGTATTTTAATTGTATCTCTAATAATTATCTCTAGAAACATAGTTAAAAAAACTATATATTTTAATATATTTTTACTTATATGCCTTGCACTCTGTTTAATTCTAGTTATAATTTTTGGTTCAACAAATATATTTATTATATACTTATTTTTTGAATTTAGACTTATTCCATTAATAATTTTAATTTTTGGTTGGGGTTATCAACCAGAACGATTAATTTCTGGGCTTTATTTATTTTTTTATACTTTATTTGCTTCTTTACCATTATTTGTTTTGTTTATTTATTTATATTTAAATAATTATTCTTTATTTTTTGATACAACTTACTTAAGTATTTTTAGTTTTGTATCCCATTTTTGTTTAGTATTCGCTTTCTTAGTTAAGTTACCGATATTTATAGTTCATTTTTGATTACCAAAGGCTCACGTGCAAGCACCAGTATCTGGGTCTATAATTTTAGCCGGGTTATTATCAAAAATTGGTGGGTATGGAATCCTACGAGTAATAAATGTTTTTGAAAATACATTTATTAATTATAGATATATTTGGTATTCATTAAGTTTAGTAGGGGGTTTAATAGTAAGTTTAATTTGTTTAATACAAGGGGATGTTAAATGTTTAATTGCTTATTCTTCAGTAGCTCATATAAGTTTATGTTTAGTTGGTATTTTAAGTATATCTAAGTGAGGGGTTTTAGGGGCTTATTTAATAATAATTTCTCACGGTTTATGCTCGTCAGGTTTATTTTGTCTTGCAAATATTTCATATGAACGTTTTTCAAGTCGTAGATTTTATATTAATAAGGGACTACTCACATTAATACCTAGAATAAGTATAATATGATTTCTTTTCAGAAGATTTAATATGGGGTGTCCCCCTAGTTTAAATTTTTTAAGAGAGATTTTTATTTTAAATAGTATAATATTTTATTGGTGAAATTCAAGTTTATTTTTTGTATTTATTTCTTTTTTTTCAGCCTGTTTTAGTGTGTATTTATTTAGATATACTCAACATGGAATACCTTTATCTATATATTGCTATAGATCAGGATATATACGAGAGTATTTAATTTTAATAGTTCATTTAATTCCTTTGTTTCTAATTTTATTAGGTTTAAATAGTTTTTATATTTAATTTAAATAGTTTAAGTAAAAAATAAAGATTTGTGGTGTCTTAGATATTAATAAGTAATTTTAAATTTTGTTAAAGCTTAATTTTTACTTTTATTGAGGTATTTTAATAATAATAATTTCATTATTATTTTTTTATTTAGCTATAATTTTTATTTCAAGTGATTTTAGAATCTTCCTAGAATGAAAGATTTTTCAAGTTAATTCTTTTGATATTTACTATCTAATTTTATTGGATTGAATTTCTTGTTTATTTATCTCTGTAGTATTATTTATTTCAGCTATAGTAATCTTATATAGAATAGATTATATAGGAATTAACACCTATTCAAGAAATCGTTTTTTATTTTTAGTAATTTTATTTGTTATAAGAATAGTTCTTATAATTATAAGCCCTAATTTACTCAGTATTTTGTTGGGGTGAGACGGTTTAGGTTTAGTTTCTTATTGTTTAGTTATCTATTATAATTCTATAAAAAGTTATTTAGCCGGGTTAATCACTTGTTTAACTAATCGTTTAGGGGATATTGGGTTATTAATTTCTATTTCTTGAATAATATCTTTTGGGAGTTGACATTTTATTTTTTATTTAGATTTTTACAGAAATTATTTATTTTATCTAGTAATTATTTCTTCTTTTACTAAAAGTGCTCAAATCCCATTTTCTACTTGACTACCTGCTGCAATGGCAGCTCCCACTCCAGTATCTTCACTGGTCCATTCTTCAACTTTAGTGACTGCAGGTGTTTACTTATTAATTCGCTTTTTTAACAGTTTAGCTTATAACAACTTATTTTTTTTGTTTTTAAGAATTACTACTATATTAATATCATCTTTTTGTGCTAATTACGAATTTGATTTAAAAAAAATCATTGCATTGTCTACCCTAAGACAGTTAGGATTAATAATAAGATCTTTATTTTTAGGTTTAGTAGAAATATCTTTTTTTCATTTATTAACTCACGCAATATTTAAGAGCTTATTATTCCTTTGTGCAGGAATTTTTATTTACTATATAAATGATAATCAGGATATTCGAACTATAGGTTCGGTTTCTATAAGTATACCTTTTACTACTGCATGTTTTAATATTTCCAATCTAGCACTATGTGGGGTACCTTTTTTATCTGGGTTTTATTCTAAAGATTTAATTATTGAATTAAGAATAATACAATTAAATAGAATTATTCCTTATTTTTTATTTTATTTATGCGTAGGGTTAACATGTTCTTATAGAGCACGATTATTTTATTATTCAATAATCATTAATTCAAAATTCAAAAGAAACTCTCTTTTCTACGAAGATAAAGTTATAATAAAACTAAGTATTACGAGATTATCTTTTTTTTCAGTGTTTTTTGGTTGTTTAATTCTTTGGATTATTAATATTGACATAAACCTTATTATTTTCCCTTTATATATAAAAATTACATGTCCAATTGTTATTATAGCAGGAGCTTGATTTGGATTTCAAATTAATGAGTTAAATACTTTTATTTTTAACGTAAATTATTACTTATTTATAAATATATGGTTAATATTTAGTTACTCTAATTGAATATATAACATATTGTATAATTTTAGTTTTAATTATAAAAATTATTTAAATTGAGGTGAATTATATGGAGGTATAGGTATTTCTTTTTATTTATTAAAACTATCTAATTTTATTCAACATTTTTACAGAAATAACATAAAAATTATATTTTTATCCTTTCTATTTTGTTTCTTATTTATTATTTAATTACTTTAATAGCTCATAATAATAGAGTATTATATTGAAGATATAAAGGAAAGTTTAACTTTTAAAGTATATTAAACTCTTAGATTTTTAATCATCATTTTAATGAAAATAAAATATTTTTATTAAACTATAAAAGTATTAATTAAGAAGTAAACGGAATTAAACCGCTTTAGGAATTAGTTAGCAGCTATCCCTATTTCATAAACTTCTTTTAATAGGAATATTATTCAATTTTTTTATTAACAATAAAATACCTCTTTTTTGGTTTCTATTAAAACATGAGATTTAAGTCTTATTTTTAGGTCGAAACTAAATGTAAATTTTACTTCGTTGTTAAGGAAGACTAATGCAGCACCTTCTGAATGCAAATCAGATATTATTTTTAAATACAACCCTAAATCTCATTAATTTGTTCAATTTAATATACCGTTTAATCATTCATGGTATAATCCAATCAATAGAATTGTGATAAACAAACATGAAGTTATTAATCAACTAACTAAAAATGATCTTTTTATAGCTAAAATTATTGGTATAATAATAATAATCTCAATGTCAAAAATTAAAAAAATACCAGCAATTAAAAAAAAATGAATTGAAAAGGGTAATCGTTTGTAAGTTATAGGGTTAAACCCACATTCAAATGGGCTAGACTTTTGAATATCAAAAATAGATTTTTTTGAAATTAATAAGATTATAACAATAATAACTATACTAATTAGTATAATAATAAATAAATGAATAAAAACTAAATATATTATTTATTTTCAAATGAAACTTTTAAGTTGGAAGCTTAATATACTTTTTATATTAAATAAATTATGTTATCCTCCTCATCAATAAATTGAAATATATAAAAATAATCATACAACATCTACAAAATGTCAATACCAAGCTGATGCCTCAAATCCTACATGGTGTCCTTCAGAAAAATGTAAATTATATATTCGAATACCAGAAACTAAAATAAAAATAGTACCAATAATCACATGAAGACCATGAAATCCTGTTGCTATAAAAAAAGTAGCCCCATAAACAGAATCTGAAATGCAGAACGGTGATTCAATGTATTCATACAATTGTAATATTGAAAAATAAATCCCTAAAATTACTGTAATTATTATTCTTTTAATTATACTAGGGTAATTATTGTTAATCAAAGAATTATGAGCTCATGTAATGGAAACTCCTGAACTAAGTAAAATTATTGTATTTAATAAAGGTACATTTAATGGATTAAATGAAATAATACCTATAGGAGGCCATATTAAACCAATTTCTATAGTAGGTGATAAACTACTATGAAAAAAAGATCAAAAAAAAGAAGAAAAAAACAATACTTCTGATAAAATAAATAAAATTATACCTAACTTTATTCTTAAAATAACCTTAAAGGTATGTAATCCTTGAAAAGTGGCTTCCCGAGTAACATCACGTCATCATTGAATTTTAGTTAAAATAATAATTAAAATACCTAATAAAAATATATTTATACTAAATGTATGAAATCATATAATTATTCCTAGTATTGTTGTTAGTAAACCAATAGACCCTGTGATAGGTCAAGGACTTTTATCTACTAAATGAAATGGGTGATTATTCATTTAAATTTCTCTAGAGTATAAAGTTCTTAGTGTTATAAATACATAAGATTGAATTATTGCTACAGCTAATTCAAATACTATAAGCCCTACATATACAAATATAGCTGAAATTATTAAAATAAAAGATGAAGTATTATTTCCTAATAATGATATTAATAAGTGACCTGCAATTATATTAGCAGTCAAACGGACAGAGAGGGAACCTGGTCGAATAATATTTCTTACAGTTTCAATTAAAACTATAAATGGTATAAGAACAGGAGGTGTACCAACGGGCACTAAGTGTCTAAATATTGAATTATACTTATTAACTCAACCATAAATTATTATAGCTATTCACAACGGGAGTGCCATTGTTAAAGAGTAAATTAAATGAGATGAAGAAGTAAAAACATAAGGTATTAATCCCATTAAATTATTAATTAAAATAAATAAAAATAAAGATAATATAATTAATTGGGTACCCTTATAAGGTATTAATATTGAAATTTCTCCTTGAAGAGACTTTAAGATTTTTATTAGAGATAATCTAATTTTATTTGGGATTAACCAAAACTTATAAGGTAAAACTATTAAAAAAATAAAAGTTCTAGCTCAATTTAAAGAAATTATTCCAGTACAAGGGTCAAATACTGAAAATAAATTAGTTATCATTTTCAAATAGTTTTGCAACCCTTTAAATTAATTGATATATTTATTTTATTATCTAAATTAAAGTATAAAATAGATATTAAAAGTATAAAAACAATAATAAAAGTGATTATTAAGAAAGTTCACCATAAAGGGGATATTTGAGGTAAAAAAGATTACTAATATAGTTTTTTAAAATTGACAATTTTATGTTTTGTATAAACTAAATCTTTACTTCATTAAGAGTAAACGCTAACTTACTATAATTTGGTTTAAGAGACCATTACTTGCTTTAAGTAACTTAATGAATAATTTTTTAATCAGTTTATAAATATATTTGTATTAATACTTTCAACTACAATAGGTATAAATCTATGATTTGCACCACAAATCTCTGAACATTGACCATAAAATAATCCAGGTCGATTTATTAAAATATTACCTTGGTTAATACGTCCTGGACAAGCGTCTACCTTAATTCCTAATGCAGGAATAGTTCATGAATGAATAACATCAGTAGATGTTATTAAAATACGTGTTTGGATATTAAATGGTAAAACAACTCGATTGTCTGTTTCTAAGAATCGAAATTCCATTAATTCTAATTCATTAGATGGTTTCATATAAGAATCAAATTCAATTTTTTTGAAGTCTGAATATTCATATGATCAAAATCATTGGTGGCCAACAGCTTTAATAGTAATAATAGACTTGTTAGTTTCTTCAATTATATATAAAATTTTTAATGATGGTAAAGCAATAAAAATAAGTATAACTGCAGGGAGAACAGTTCAAATTAATTCGATTAATTGACCCTCTATTAATAAGCGGTCTCCTAATTTTCTTAATATTAATGTTAATATTATGTACATAACAACAATAGTAATCATTGTAATAATTATTATAGTATGATCATGAAATATAATAAGCTGTTCTATAACAGGGGTATTAGAATCCTGGGTGTTTAAATTTGATCAAGAAGCAATTTTCAAAGAAATATGACTATTTATAATTGAATTTTAAGCTCAATGCATTAATTTCTGCCACAATGAAATTAATTTACTAATAAAGGTAGCTCACTGTAAGAATGTTCTTCTGGTGGGAATTTTTGGAATCATTCAATTGAAGAAATATTATTTATTGAAAATAAAATTAATCGTTTTGAAACTAATCTTTCCCAAACAATAAATATTATTATTAATACACTGACAAATGAAATTATTCTCCCAATAGAAGAAACATTATTTCAAGAAGTATAAACATCTGGGTAGTCAGAATAACGGCGAGGGAATCCTCTTAGACCTAAAAAATGTTGTGGAAAAAAAGTTAAATTTACACCTACAAACATAAATGTAAATTGAATTTTAAGTCAAGTAGGATTTAAGGTTATTCCTGTAAATAAAGGATATCAATGAATAAATCCAGCTAAAATTGCAAATACGGCCCCCATAGAAAGAACATAATGAAAATGGGCTACTACATAGTAAGTATCATGTAAAACTACATCAATAGAAGAATTTGATAAAATAATACCAGTCAAACCACCTATTGTAAATAAAAACACGAAGCCATATGATCATATTATACTAATACTTTTTTTTAAAGTAACACCATGTATAGTAGCTAATCAACTAAAAACCTTAATTCCTGTTGGGACAGCAATAATTATAGTGGCTGAAGTGAAATAGGCTCGAGTGTCAACATCCATCCCTACAGTAAATATATGGTGGGCTCAAACTACAAACCCTAATAACCCAATAGATATTATCGCATAAATTATACCAATATAACCAAATGATTCATTTTTACCTCTTTCTTGGGTAATAATATGTGAAATTATACCAAACCCAGGTAAAATTAAAATATAAACTTCAGGATGACCAAAAAATCAAAACAAATGTTGATATAAAATAGGGTCCCCCCCACCAGAAGGGTCAAAAAATGAAGTATTTAAATTACGATCAGTTAATAACATTGTAATAGCTCCAGCCAGGACTGGTAAAGAAAGTAATAACAAAACAGCTGTAATAACAACAGACCACACAAATAACGGAATACGGTCTAAAGTAAACATAATTGAACGTATATTAAGTACTGTTGTAATAAAATTTACTGCCCCTAAAATAGATGAAATACCAGCTAAATGTAAAGAAAAAATAGCTAAATCAACACTTGCCCCTGAATGAGCAATATTAGAAGATAGAGGTGGGTAGACTGTTCACCCAGTCCCTGCTCCTATTTCAACTATTGATCTCATCAAAAGTAAAGTTAATGAGGGAGGCAGTAACCAAAAACTTATGTTGTTTATTCGAGGGAACGCTATATCAGGAGCACCAATTATTAAAGGCAAAAGTCAATTACCAAAGCCACCAATTATAATAGGTATCACTATAAAGAAAATTATGATAAAAGCATGGGATGTAACAATGACATTATAAATCTGGTCATTATTTAAAAAAGCCCCTGGCTGAGCTAACTCAATTCGAATCAGTATACTTAGCATTATACCAACTAACCCCGACCAAATACCAAAAATGAAATACATAGTACCAATATCTTTATGATTGGTTGAATAAACTCATTTTATCATTGATGTCAGGGTGTCTGATTTAAGTGGTAAATTGTAAATTTACTTAAAGGTTTTAACCTTCCTGACAAATCTTATAGTTTAAAGAAAATATTAAATTGCAAATTTAAAGTTAAAATGTTTTAAGATTTACCCCTTCAGTATTTTTAACTTTGAAGGTTACTAGTTTTATTAACTTAAAATCTTAGTAGAATATTTTTATTGTTAATAAAATAGGTAGAGCTAGTATGTTAAATATTAGAAAAATCAATGAAAATTTATTTATTTTAACTAAAATCCATTTAGTAGAAACTGAAAAAAATATCAATGACAAGTAAGTTAGACGTAAGTAAAAAAACATAACTAGTAAAGAAAAAACAATAATCAAAATTAAATTCAAAAACAATGAATGAATAATTGAAAATTCAATAACAATCAATTTAATAGAAAACCCTAAAAAAGGGGGTATTCCTCCTAAAGACAGAAGGGACATTCATAAAGTTATTTTAGTTGAAAGTAAATTTTCATTGATAATTATTTGGTTAATGTAAAAAGTATTTGTTGAATAAAACAAAATTATAACAATAACAAATAAGATTGAGTAAAAAAACAAATAATAACATCAAATAAAATTATTTCTAATTGAAATTAGAATTAACCCTATATTGAAAATAGATGAATAGGTAATTATTTTTCGAATAGAAACTTGATTAATACCTGAAATTGCACCTAAAATTAAGGTTAAAGAAATAATCAATGAAATTCTAACTTGAATGAAAGTTATCATCATGATAGGTCTAATTTTACTTAGTGTAAATATTAAAATTATAGGTATTATTTTTAAACCTTCAACAACTCTTAGTAATCAAGTATGAAAAGGAGCAACTCCTATTTTAATTAAAATAGATAGTATAATAAAAGAGTCAAAATAATACTTGTTTGTGAGTATTATTATTAATCCTAGAATTAAAATAGATGATCTAACTCTCTGTACTAAAAAATATTTCATTGAAGATTCGGAGGAAATAATTAGTTTAGAGTGCAAAAGTGGTAGGAAGGAAATTAAACTTAATTCCAAGCCACACCAAATGAATAATCAATTATTTGAACATAAGCATAATATAACCCCAATAATTATAAAGCCTAAGAAAAATAGATTTGAAGAATTCATTTTTATTAAAGAAGGAAAGATTTACTTTCATAATTAGGGTATGAACCTAATAGCTTAAATTAGCTTACTTCTTTTTTTTGTATTTGTAGATAGGTGTTTTGAAGCATAGAAGACTTTGATTCTTAAGGATGAGTTTAACCCTCAACTCTACAATAAGAGTGAATCTCACTTAATTTATTCTATCAAAATAATCCTTTAATCAGGCATCTTATT